AATTATTCGTAATAATATATTGGCTACAATTGAAAAGGTTTTATCAATAAAATTTCCATTTATCCGCGATCTAGACATAGGTAGCAATCCATTCTATCATTGTTCTCATTACTTCTCGCGGGAAAATGATCCCACAAGGAAAAGAATTCTACAGTACGAAATAACATAAAAACAGATTCATAAAAAAAAAAAAAAGATATTCTATATCAATATTAAAAAATTCAATATTCAAATTCTTCTTTTTTACATTACAGGAATTGAATTGATAAAAACTAAGAAATAAATATGCGAACCGGATTTGATTCCATCTTACTGGAATAGTCTACCAACGAAATAAAGTATTCTTATTTGATTGAAGTTACAGCTTAGAATAACCTCAGTTGATTCAATTATGATACAAAGAAGAAAAAGGATCGAATAATCATTGTATGATGAAAATAGAATAACCGCCTATTTTTTTTGTTGTTTACTTAGCGAGTATACACTATACAATCAACTCTAAAAAAATTGTTTATCAATTTGTATTTTTGAATTTTAAAAGAAAGATAGATGGAAAATGGGATAAGGATTTTTGTTGATAACTCTAAAACTGGCCTAGAAAGCAATTTGAGAATTCTTCTGATATGGAATCGTAGTCTAAATAGAATCATGATCTAAAGATATCCATTAACCATAATCTACAAAAGATAGACCCTTTGCTCGGTCGATAGAATTTCTAATTTCTTTATTTACTCCGTAGTAGAAATAGATAATCAAAAAAAGAAGATAGCATTGTTTTTGCAAACATGAATAGAATTTCATTAACAGTTTTTGTAAGAAAACAATTTTCTCTTTATTCCCCCAGCCTAGACTAGAAGGAAAGATCCTGCTTTTACTATGATGAAAAATTATCTAATTTTCTATTTTTATCGCTTTCTAGTTAGAATAGATTGGTTGTACCTACCCAATAATCTAATAAGAATGATTCACTATTCACTCGCTTTTCGGTTTTTGGGTCATAATCATTATGTAGGAGAGATGGCCGAGTGGTTGAAGGCGTAGCATTGGAACTGCTATGTAGGCTTTTGCTTACCGAGGGTTCGAATCCCTCTCTTTCCTTACCTTCACCGAATTTACCGATCTTACTAACCACAATAGATCAAATAGCAATGGATACGACTATTCCAACAGTTAGACTTTCTTTGATATGGATTCTCTAATGGCTGTGGTACGGAAAATACTGTTAAAGAGTAGACAAGAAATGAAAATATCCCTCTCGGTCTATGACACCTAAATGGAAGAAAAATCCGGAGTAAACCCTTAATTTATCTTAACCTTAGGTTAATTTACTTTGCCGAAAGGGAGCAAAATTGGTCGAATTAGTCTTGATTTATATTTTATTTTTCTTAGGTTTAAGTCTGACGAGAATAATATTCTACAACGAGCAATTCATTTATTTTCAAACCGACCCATTTACTATCTATTATTTGATTGACTAATCCTTTATATTGGAATGGTTGAAGAGTCAAATGGTTTGGCAATTCTTCATTAGGGGATGAATCGAGAGAATTTTGAATTAGAGCTCTAGATTTTTGTTCATCTCTTGCCGCAATAGTATCTCGGGGTTTGCAGCGATAACTTGGTATATCTACTATACGACCATTGACTAAAATATGTCTATGGTTAACTAATTGGCGAGCTCCCGGAATAGTCGGAGCCATACCCAACCGAAAAAGGATATTATCCAAGCGCATTTCAAGTAATTGTAGTAAAACCTGACCTGTTGACCCCTTTGCCTTTCCGGCGATACGAACGTATTTAAGTAATTGTCGTTCTGTAAGACCATAATGAAAACGCAATTTTTGTTTTTCTTCTAGGCGAATACGATATTGGGATTTTTTCCCGGACCGCGATTGGTTTCTAAGATCACTTCCAGCTCTGGGCCTTTTATTAGTTAGCCCTGGCAAAGCCCCCAGGCGACGTATTTTTTTGAAACGAGGACCTCGGTAACGCGACATAAAGACTCCTTCTTCTTATTTCTATTTAATTATTAATTCTTATTGATGAAATTTCATTCTACAGAATAAACCTAAACTAAAAATGAACTAAATTCTAAATAAAGCCAAATTTACTGAATTATTCTATTAAAGAATAATTAGATGGGTTGGATAAATATCCAGATCTTTATCTTTTCTTTATATTCTATATATATAGAAAAAGAAAAGGATTCTTTTCGTGAGATAGTTGGAAATTCCTATATCCTATAACATGATAAATCAATGGCTTTTGCGAAAAGAGAAAGACATTGATTTTTCACTTTGATTTCAAAGATACATTATCAATCATGTAAAACATCGAATAAAATAAATAGAGAAAAGCCGACTATCGGAATCGAACCGATGACCATCGCATTACAAATGCGATGCTCTAACCTCTGAGCTAAGCAGGCTCACATAACATAAATTCGACATGCATAGGAATTCAAGAAACTCTTAGAATCTTTGCTTTTAAATATTTTCAT